TGTGGCACCATCCGAGGAATTTCTGTAAGTCCTCAAAACCGGATGATGTCGGAAAGAGTTTTTAGCCAAACATTAATTGGTCGTGTATTAGCAGACGATATATATATAGGCCCCCGATGCATTGCTATTCGAAATCAAGATATTGGGATTGGACTCGTCAATCGATTCATAACCTTTCGAACACAAGCAATATCTATTCGAACCCCCTTTACTTGTAGGAGTACCTCTTGGATCTGTCGATTATGTTATGGTCGGAGTCCCACTCATGGTGACCTGGTTGAATTGGGAGAAGCTGTAGGTATTATTTCGGGTCAATCCATCGGGGAACCGGGGACTCAACTAACATTAAGAACTTTTCATACCGGCGGAGTATTTACAGGGGGCATCGCAGAACATGTGCGAGCCCCTTCTAATGGAAAAATAAAATTCAATGAGGATTTAGTCCATCCCACACGTACACGGCACGGGCATCCTGCTTTTCTATGTGATATAGATTTGTATGTAATTATTGAGAGTGAAGATATTATGCATAAGGTGACTATTCCACCAAAAAGCTTTCTTTTAGTTCAAAATGATCAATATGTAGAATCAGAACAAGTGATTGCTGAGATTCGGGCGGGAACATACACTTTGAATTTTAAGGAGAGGGTTCGAAAACATATTTATTCTGACTCAGAGGGAGAAATGCACTGGAGTACCGACGTGTACCATGCACCCGAATTTCAATATAGTAATGTCCGGCTCTTACCAAAAACAAGTCATTTATGGATATTATCAGGAGGTTCGTGCAGATCCGGTGTAGTTTCTTTTTCACTCCACAAGGATCAAGATCAACTGAACATCCATTCTCATTCTGTCGAACGAAGATATATTTCTAGCCTCTCAGTGAATAATGATCAAGTGAGACACCAATTAGTTAGGTCAGATTTTTCTCATAAAAAAGAAGATGGTATTTTTGATTATTCGGGATTTAATCGAATCACAGGTATTGGTCATTGTAATCTCATACATCCTGCAATTCTCCACAAGAATTCTGATTTATTGGCAAAAAGGCGAAGAAATCAATTTCTCATTCCGTTCCAATCCATTCAAGAACAAGAGAAAGAACTAATGCCCCATTCAGGTATCTCGATTGAAATACCCATAAAGGGTATTTTCCGTAAAAATAGTATTCTTGCTTATTTTGATGATCCTCGATACAGAAGAAAGAATTCAGGAATTACTAAATATGGGACTATAGGGGCGCATTCAATCGTCAAAAAAGAGGACTTGATTGAGTATCGAGGAGTCAAAAAAATTAAGCCAAAATTTCAAATGAAAATTGATCGCTTTTTTTTCATTCCCGAGGAAGTGCATATTTTACCCGAATCTTCTTACGTAATGGTACGGAATAATAGTATCATTGGAGTAGATACCCGAATCGCTTTAAATAGAAGAAGCCAAGTGGGCGGATTGGTCCGAGTGGAGAAAAAAAAAGGGGGGATTGAACTAAAAATTTTTTCTGGGGATATCCATTTTCCTGGGGAAACGGATAAGATATCCCGACACAGTGGCATCTTGATACCGCCGGAAACGGGAAAAAAAGAACTTAAGGAATCCACCCGGGAATCAAAAAAATTGAAAAAATGGATCTATGTCCAACGGATCACACCTACCAAGAAAAAGCATTTTGTTTTGGTTCGACCCGTAGTCACATATGAAATAGCGAACGGTATCAATTTAGCAACACTCTTCCCCCAGGATCCGCTGCGGGAAAAGGATAATATGCACCTTCGAGTTGTCAATTATATCCTTTATGGAAAGGGCAAACCCTTTCGGGGTATTTCTGACACAAGTATTCAATTAGTTCGAACTTGTTTAGTCTTGAATTGGGACCAAGACAAAAAAAGTTCTTCCGTCGAAGAGGTCTGTGCTTCCTTTGTTGAAGTAAGTACAAATGGTATGATTCGAGATTTCCTAAGAATCGACTTAGTGCAATCCCATATTTCGTATATCAGAAAAAGGAATGCTCCGTCAAGTCCAGGATTGATCTCTGATAATGGTCCAGATCGCACCAATATAAATCCGTTTTACTCCATTTATTTCAAGGCAAGGGTTCAACAATCACTTAGCAAAAATCAAGGAACTATTCATACCTTGTTGAATAGAAATAAGGAATGCCAATCTTTGATAATTTTGTCATCATCTAATTGTTTTCGAATGGGTCCATTCAACGATATCAAATATCATAATGTGATAAAGCAATCAATTCACATTCAAAAAGATCCTCTAATTCCAATTAGGAATTCGTTGGGACCCTTAGGAACAGTCCTTCAAATTGCGAATTTTTATTCATTTTACTATTTAATAACTTATAATCCGATTTCGGTAACTAACTATTTGAAACTTGATAATTTAAAACAGACTTTTCAAGTACGTAAATTTTATTTAATGGATGAAAACGAGAGAATTTATAATCCTGATCCAGACAGTAAGATTGTTTTGAATCCATTTAATTTGAATTGGTATTTTATCCATCATAATTATTGTGAGGAAATGTCCACAATAATGAGTCTTGGGCAGTTTATTTGTGAAAATATATGTATAGCCACAAATGGACCACACCTCAAATCAGGTCAAGTTTTAATTGTTCAAGCTGGCTCTGTAGTAATAAGATCAGCTAAGCCTTATTTGGCTACTCCAGGAGCAACTGTTCATGGGCATTATGGAGAAATCCTTTATGAAGGAGATACATTAATTACATTTATATATGAAAAATCAAGATCTGGTGATATAACGCAGGGTCTTCCAAAAGTAGAACAAGTGTTAGAAGTGCGTTCGATTGATTCAATATCGATGAACCTAGAAAAAAGAGTTGAGGGTTGGAACGCGCGTATAACAAGAATTCTTGGGATTCCTTGGGGATTCTTAATTGGTGCTGAGCTAACTATAGTGCAAAGTCGTATCTCTTTGGTTAATAAGATCCAAAAGGTTTATCGATCCCAGGGGGTCCAAATCCATAATAGACATATCGAAATTATTGTACGTCAAATAACATCAAAAGTGTTGGTTTCAGAAGATGGAATGTCTAATATTTTTTTACCCGGCGAACTTATTGGATTGTTACGAGCGGAGCGAACGGGGCGTGCTTTGGAAGAAGCGATCTGTTATCGAGCCATATTATTGGGAATAACGAGAGCATCTCTGAATACTCAAAGTTTTATATCTGAAGCAAGTTTTCAAGAAACCGCTCGGGTTTTAGCAAAAGCAGCTCTCCGGGGTCGTATCGACTGGTTGAAAGGCCTGAAAGAGAACGTTGTTCTGGGGGGGATGATACCCGTTGGTACCGGATTCAAAGCATTAGTGCACTGTTCACGGCAGCATAACAATATTCTTTTGGAAACAAAAAAAAAAAAGAATTTATTCGGGGGGGGATTATAGATATTTTCTTACACCACAGAGAATTATTAGACTTTTGCATTTCAAAGACTTTACATGATACATCAGAACAATCATTTAGAGGATTTAATGAGTCCTAAGGAGCGGATTCTCTTAACTATTTTTGATCCTTTGATTTCTTAATAGTAAGAAAAGAAAGATAATAACGAATAGAAAGTAATGAGTGGCCTGGATTGTGTATCAATGGCCAATCTCTGGTAAAAGAGAAGGTTCCATTGGAACAATTATTTATTTCAGGGCACCTCGTCTCTTTTTTTTTATCAAATCTTTTTTTGATAAAAAAAAAGAGGAAGTATGGGGAGAAATGGCAAGAAGATAGTGGAATATCAATTTTGAAGAGATGATGGAAGCAGGAATTCCTTTTGGTCATGGTACTAGGAAATGGAATCCTAGAATGTCACCTTATATCTCAGCAAAACATAAAGGTATTCATATTCCAAATCTGACAAGAACTGCTCGTTTTTTATCAGAAGCTTGTTATAAAGCAGCGGATTTAGTAGCACGAGCTGCAATAAGAACCCGGTGTCATTATATTATATTAATAAAAAAAGGCTCGGTGGTATGTTAACGAATTGGTCCACTACAGAAACGAGACTTCATAAGTTCAGGGATTTGAGAGCGGAACAAAAGGCGGGGAGACTCAACCGTCTTCTAAAAGCAGCTATCCTGAAGAGACAATTATCACGCTTGCAAACGTATCCGGGCGGGATTCAATATATGACGGGGGTACCGGATATTGTAATCGTCGTTGATCAGCAAGAAGAATATACGGCTCTTCGAGAATGTATCGCTTTGGGAATTCCAACAATTTGTTTAATCGATACAAATTGTGACCCCGATCTCGCAGATATTTCGATTCCAGCAAACGATAACGCTATAGCTTCAATCCGATTAATTCTTAATAAATTTGTATTTGCATTTTGTGAGGGTCGTTCTAGCTATATACGAAATCCTTGATTAATAATAAGATAAATAAATTTTTTTGGTAACTACATGGATTTTTGGAATCGGTTACTCTTCTTGAATCGCATAAAAGAAAAGAAATTCAAAAAAACCGTGGATATTATGTGATTAGCGGGTATTCAAAACGGATAATTCTAATTAAAGTATACAAGTCGAAAGGGAGAGGGTTGAATCAAAATAATTCTTTTTAAAGTTCTATTTCGGTTAGAGGGCAATATGAATGTTATATCGTGTTCCAGTAACACACTAAAAGGGTTATACGATATATCCGGTGTGGAAGTAGGCCAACATTTCTATTGGCAAATAGGAGGTTTACAAGTCCATGCCCAAGTACTTATTACTTCTTGGGTTGTAATTGCTATCTTATTAGGTTCAGCCCTTATAGCTGTTCGGAATCCACAAACTATTCCGACTGCCGGTCAAAATTTCTTCGAATATGTCCTTGAATTTATTCGAGACGTGAGCAAAACTCAGATTGGAGAAGAATATGGTCCATGGGTTCCCTTTATTGGAACTATGTTTCTATTTATTTTTGTTTCGAATTGGTCCGGTGCTCTTTTACCTTGGAAAATAATACAGTTACCCCATGGGGAGTTAGCTGCACCTACGAATGATATCAATACTACCGTTGCTTTAGCCTTGCTCACGTCAGTAGCATATTTCTATGCAGGTCTTTCTAAAAAGGGATTAGGTTATTTCAGTAAATACATTCAACCGACTCCAATTCTTTTACCCATTAACATTTTAGAAGATTTCACAAAACCTTTATCACTTAGCTTTCGACTTTTCGGGAATATATTAGCTGATGAATTAGTAGTTGTTGTTCTTGTTTCTTTAGTACCTTTAGTGGTTCCTATACCTGTGATGTTCCTTGGATTATTTACAAGCGGTATTCAAGCTCTTATTTTTGCAACTTTAGCGGCGGCTTATATAGGCGAATCTATGGAGGGCCATCATTGACTAGTTTTCGAAATAGTCTCTTTTTTTTTTAGCTTAGAATAACGCGGTGTATGCGTAACTAAAGATAATCCACTTAGGAAACATCAATATACAAATAGAAATAGACAAATACGGGATATACGACCAAGAGTCATAGAAAAAAAATTCAGATATTGGGGAATTGTAAAAAAGGAAAGAGATCAAAAAGATCTTTTTCCTAAAATTCATGTTTGGCTTTATTATATCATACTCCTGCCAATGAATATTATCATTCTATTGTTTTGTTCATTCAATTCAAATATAAGGAGTCATTATTTGAATAAAAATTCTTAATATAAAAATGATTATAGTATCATAGTATCACAATTTACACGGTGTGTGATTAAAAAAAAAAAGAAAAAGAAAGATGCTTTCTAGAATGATTCCCATTTCAGTTGATTTTATTCAATTCAACGATTGACCAAAAGAAAATATTAATAAATAATTAAATAATTAAAGTGAATGACCTTACCGGAATAAAATACTTCTGTTTATTTCTCTGCAACGATTCGCCAAACGAGATTCATAAAAAATGGGTTGATTGGGAAAGGGGAACAGAATTGGGTATATGGGATCTAATGACTCTAAGCCAACTCTTGTGTATGGTTCCAAGAATGATTCTAGAATACGATTGACTTTAAGATACGAATAGTTTGAATCTAAGATATGAAGATATGAATAGTTGGTTTACGTTATGGAAGAAAGACATGTATATATGATATTAGATATTGATAGTTATATATCAACTAAAGATATATCTAATCCGCCCTACTATTGTGAACTTAGATAGAGATTCCAATAGAAATTCTTCGGTTTCGTCTTTGCCTGTGAATTGAATGTGAATGAATAAAGCGATGAAATAAAGAAAACTAACGAACGAAGAATTAAAAAAGGGTTTGGAAAGAAGAAATGGAAGAACAAAAGTCGTATGGATTCACAAAAATCCTGTGGATCGGAACTAAAAAAGAGATATCGAAGTAGCTTTTATGGTTTAATACTAATATTATTATTACTTCAATTCCAAGTTCTTAGTTATTTCGACTGGATGAATCTTAGCGATGGAATAATTAAGTCATAATTCATTGGACGATTGTATCATTAACTATTTCTTTATTTTAGTGCGAGGAACTTATCATGAATCCACTGATTTCTGCCGCTTCTGTTATTGCCGCTGGGTTGGCCGTCGGGCTTGCTTCTATTGGACCTGGAGTAGGTCAAGGTACTGCTGCGGGTCAAGCTGTAGAAGGTATCGCGAGACAACCCGAGGCGGAGGGAAAAATACGAGGTACTTTATTGCTTAGTCTGGCTTTTATGGAAGCTTTAACAATTTATGGACTGGTTGTAGCATTAGCGCTTTTATTTGCGAATCCCTTTGTTTAATCCTATAAATATGCAAATTACGTATTTTTTTTTAGTCTATCTAAAAGAGGAGATAATATGAAAAATATAACCGATTCTTTCGTTTCCTTGGTTCGCTGGTCATTTGCCGGGAGTTTCGGGTTTAATACCGATATTTTAGCAACAAATCCAATAAATCTAAGTGTAGTCCTTGGTGTATTGATCTTTTTTGGAAAGGGAGTGCGTGCGAGTTGTTTATTTCAAGAATAGGCTGGATCCAACCAGCTGTACTTTTTTCATTATAACTAGATCGAAAAAGGTGCACGATTCCGCGAATTACTTCTGAATCAATTTCAAATCATATTTAAGAACCATAGCATTTCGTGATTCATTGGTAAATCCACTTTGATTCTCTATCAACCAAACCAATAGTGTGGGGTCATTAACATGGTTAAAGCTAAACAAAACTGTTTGAAGTCCAGACACAGCATGGTACTCTTTCTACTACTATATTAATATAGAATAGAAATGTTTGCAAAATGAATAATTGAAATTTGTTTTTTTTCGATATAAAACACTCATGTCGATAAAATTATTTTAGCCTTTTCTTTTATTGGAATGAAAAATATTTGAAATATTTCAATCAACCGCTTTTTATGCTGAATCGGTGACCTGTGTATAATATAAAGTAAGAAGAATTCTTTGGATTTGACGAAAAAAAGAAACAACTTTGCTGACAATTCAATATTTTTGTTTTGTTCCGTCAGAAGAGTCCTCACAATA